TATTGGTTCTAAACCATCTCTGGCGATGAATCAACAATTCGAAGTGCTTTTCTTGCATATTCTTGATGAACCAACGTTTATATATAGATGTAGGAGGATTTGTTTGGGAAGCAATAAGCCCCTTTGACATCTCTTCATCTGCAAAGTATTCTCGACGTGAAAACACAGAGACAAAGGGCTGATCTTTGAATAGGGAAAAGAATGGATCCGCAGGGTCCCAAATGAATTGGCTTGTTCGAAAAAAGCCTTGTTCTTTGGAAGATCTATCTCGTGTCTGGTATTGCGTGGTTCCACTCTGCAAGAACTCCGAATCCTTCTCTTGAAGCTCATCCTCTTTATGATAAATGATCCGTTTGCCCCGAAATGACCCAGTCCAATAGGGAAATCCCAATTCAGTAGGCCTTTCGATACAATCAAATAGATTGCCACAAGGGCGCCATATTCTAGGAGCCCAAACTATGTGATTGAAGAAATCCTCCTCTATCTGTTGCGGATCGAGAGCCCCTTCTTCAAACTCCGATTCGTATTTTTCATATAGAAATCTCTGATCAACGATAGAAAAAGATCCATTTTGCATAATATCTAACGCTCCGTGCCTTGGTTCGGACCGAAGAAGTAATGTCACTCGATTATTCTCAAACTGACTGCAATCTTTTTCTGTCCGTGAGGATCCCGCCAGAGCCAGAGCGCCTTCTACTTCGAATAGTAATAATAGTAATAGGCCATGAACTAGATCAGAATCATTCTCAACGAATCCATAAGAAGTGATCCACTTCTTTTCATTGGGTCTGGATGAAGACCAAAGATCTTGAGCGACCGATCCGGCAGAACAACTCAAAAGATAAAGAAGTATCGTGAATTTCTTCATGCTCGTTCCAAGTTCGAAGTACCATTTGTACAAATAAGAATCCCCTCCCTTACATGATTTCTTCTTCATATAGATAGATATAGGATCTATGGGGCAATTACTTAGAAGTACATTTTTTGCAACAGCCCTTCCTATCTGATAGAAAAGGATCCCATGATCCTGAACCGATCTTATCTGGGATCGAAAATCCCAAGTTTTTCTATGAAGAGCTGATCTAATTGTATTAGTTTCTAGAATGGATTTCTTCTGTGTAATACTAATTGATAGGGCCTCATTGAGAAGTGCTACAAGATCTCGCGCATTGGAACCCATGGTTATGGACCCGAATCCGTTAGTATGGAACATCCTCTTTTCCAAGTGAAATCCCCTAGTATATGAAAGAATGAAAAAGTGCTTTCGTTGTTGTGGAAGAAGAAGCCTTCGTATCTTAATGCATGTATTGAATTGATTCGGAGCTATTAGAGCGGGATCCACTTTTTGGGGAATATGAGTCGAAGCAATAACAAGAATATTTCCAGTGGAACATCTTTCACAATCCCTGGAGAGAGAGTTCTCTAATAGACCGAGGGATAAGTAATTCGACTCATTCACATGCAGATCATGAATGTTTGGAATCCATATTATGCAAGGAGACATTGCTTTTGCTAATTCGAATTGAAGGGTGATATCAAATCGGTCTCTTTTTGGCGTCATATACATAGTTAGCAGCTCCGTATCAATATCAAGGTCATCATCACTATCATCATCATCACTATCATCAATATCACTATCATCAATATCAATATCGTCACTATCAATATCGTCACTATCACTATCATCAATAGGATAACCTTTAGGCTTGTCATCCAGGAACTTGTTCGGAAATACCGTAATGAAAGGAACATAGGAGTTTGTCGCTAGGTATTTGACCAAACAGGATCGTCCAGTTCCTATAGAACCTATCACTAAAATACCTCTAGAAGGGGATAGGGCTAAGCGGAGCGAAAAGGGTTTTCCATGAGGAGATGGGGAATGAAAACTATTAGCCCCGCACGAGGTTTGTGAATAAGCGATTGTCTGATAATGAGCAAGGAATACCCGTTTTTCTGCTAAACAGGATCTATTGAATTCATAATTCATTAGATTCTTTTTATGAATGTCAACTAAGTATCGTAAGGAAATTGATCCCGGCTGTTCAATCATTTGATAACCAGAGTCATTCTTTGATAAATGATCACTATGAGTCAGATTCCATAGAATTTGATCAATCCTTCTTTCTGTCGTTAAGGTGGAGAACTGAACCAAGAATTCTCTTTCTTCATCATCAATCAAATCACTGTTCGCGACCCAGAATTCGATTTGATCATCAATCCAATCACCGTTCACGTTTTTTTTTTTTCTTATCAATGAATAGATCTCTTTACTTGTACGACTTAGATGTCTCGTATTTCTCGAAAAAATGATTGGATTGATGGGATTTGGTATGATACTTACAAGATCGATGAGATTGATCTTCCAATATTTCTTCTTAGAACGTATTGATTTGACCCCATAAGCGGGACCACCAGAAGGAGAACCCCCTATTTCTAATTGTTCCAGAACAACTAGAAATAGATTCTTTAACCAGAAAGCATTCAGTTCAGATGTAGGATA